GATCTGGAAAAAGAATTGATAGCTTGTACTTTTATCGTATCAATTATCATTTCAACGATCAACTTCTCCCATAATAATATCTATACTACCTAGTATTGTCATAATATCGGCCAATTTCATTTTTTTAACTAGCTGAGGAAGAATTTGCAAATTGATAAAACCAGGTGGACGAATTTTCCATCTCCAGGGAAAAACACTCCGATCTCCTACCAGAAAAATTCCCAATTCCCCCTTGGGGGCTTCTACTCTCACATAAAGTTCTTGTTTAGACAATTCAAAAGTGGGCGAAGGTTTCTTACTAATGAATCGATAATCAAAATCATTCCATTCAGAATCCTTTGTTTTATCAAAACGCCGTACCTCTAAATTCTCATAGGGCCCTCCGGGAATTCCTTCCAGGGCTTGTTGAATAATTTTGATGGATTCCACCATTTCACCGATTCGGACTAAATAACGGGCTAGTGAATCTCCCTCTTTTTGCCATTGTACTTCCCAATCAAATTCGTCGTAAGACTCATAATGATCAATTTTACGAAGATCCCACGGAATTCCGGAAGCTCGTAGCATTGGTCCCGATAAACCCCAATTTATTGCTTCCTCTCCACTAATAATACCCACCCCTTCAACTCGTTCCAAAAAAATAGGATTACGCGTAATAAGCTTTTGATATTCAGTAACCCCTGTTAAAAAATAATCACAGAAATCCAAGCATTTATCTATCCAGCCATAAGGTAGATCAGCAGCCACCCCTCCGATACGGAAATAATTATGCATCATTCGCATACCTGTGGAAGATTCGAATAGGTCATATATCAATTCCCTCTCTCGGAAAATATAGAAGAAAGGGGTCTGCGCACCGATATCTGCCATAAAAGGGCCAAGCCATAACAAATGAGAAGCTATACGACTCAGTTCTAGCATAATTACTCTAATATAGCTCGCTCTTTTCGGTACTTGGATATTTCCCAACTGTTCTGGTCCATTTACCGTTATTGCCTCTGTAAACATAGTAGCTAAATAATCCCAACGTGTTACATAAGGAAGATATTGTATAATTGTTCGATTTTCCGCAATTTTTTCCATTCCTCTGTGTAAATAACCCAATACGGGTTCACAGTCAATAACATTTTCCCCATCTAGAGTAATGATGAGTCGAAGAACACCGTGCATTGATGGGTGTTGAGGACCCATATTGACTATCATGAGGTCTTTTCTTGTAGTCGGTACAGTCATATATTTTTTCCCCGATTCATTATTCCACGAATTGCTGAAAACCAAATGAAGTTCATTAAAAATAATAATTAATATTTAGAATTCTAATTATTATTATTATAAATATTATAATTTATAAATATAAATAAATAAAAAAAAAAATGAACTTAACGAGTTTTTGGCTCCCGAATATCCAATTGACTAATTAATTCTTTATAGCGTACTCTATTTTTCTTTGACAAATAAGCCAGGAGTCGTTGACGTTTTCCCAGAATTTTACGTAGACCTCTCTGAGATAAATAGTCTTTTCTGTGCAATTCCAAATGGGAAGTAAGTCTACGTATCTTATTGGTGAAACTGAATACTTGAAATTCAACAGACCCCCTATTTTCTTTTTTTTCTTCTTGCGAAATAACTGAAATGAATAAATTTTTAACCATAACAAAAAATTCTGCGTCCCTTTTTCTTTATTTACATTACAAATATAGATTTTACTAATCAGTAATAATAATGCCAGTCATTTTAATTTGTTATACACAATAATCGGGATTTATTCGTATACTTCTTTTTTTTTTTTTTCACTTAATTGATAATCAATACAATTTTTTTTTTTTTCAATCAAATATAGATAAAAAATTTCTAACCTACAAAAGAGAAGAATTTTGACCTAAGATAAGAAGATTATGACGACTCATTACTTACTAGATAGAATTGCTAAGATCAAGGTCAGGTAATCAGTATCATGTACCATAATCTAATATAACAACATAAGGCTGTATATATTTGTTTGTGTTCATATACCATGTCAGAGATGCCGCTTGATCCATGTAATGTAAATGTATCATCAACTAATTATCAATCGTGGATACATATGTATCCTTGACATAACGAAACGACTACCATTATTGGTATCAAACCAATAGCGATTCATACAAGCAAAATCTTCGAATCGATAATTTGGCCAAAGAAATAATTTGAACTTAATAAATCGATTTGTATCTACATCAAGATGCTTATCCTCATAAAAAAATTGACCACAGCGCTTTACATTGTTCCCATTGCAAAATACTTGATTTCTATCCCCAACATTGACATTTCTTGAATTGAAACAAATGAGAATTCTCAATTCTCTACGACGTCTAGGAGATAAAAAATTATCAGGAACAATAAAATCATAAAAATGATCGTTTCTATTCCCATTTTCATGTCGTGCAATGGATTCATTAAGACCATTCTTATCAACATTTCTTTTTTCTTGGTATCTTCGATTAGTTTGGCGCTTACTCTTATGCACCCGTGAAATAGCTATGGTTTGGTACATGATAAATTGTCCGTCCCATTTTATGGATAGCCGAGCTGGTTCAATAATCAATAGTCCCCTTTTTATCAATTTTGTAAGAGTTGTAGACTTCGGAATCAGCATTACATCCAAACTTATTTCGTCCCTTTGAATAGAGGATATAGCAATTTCCTTTGGATTTCTCAATCTAAGGAGTAGGCAATATACCTTGATATTATTTAGTATTTTTTGATTAAAAGCATTATCCCATTTCAATTGAAAAAGAAAATATCTTTTCAGGAAGAAATCTAGTTCCGCTCCTATCATGGATTTATTTTGATTTTTGCTTTTTTGAATGTATGATCCCCGATAATCTTCTTTAACATTTTTTTTTTTTTTCGATGGATCAGATCCAATATTTTTGTTATTTTGTGCATATGATCCAAGATCTCCTTGGACTGGCTGTTGTTTTTCTTCTTGATTTTGATTCTCTAATTCAAGAGATTTTTTTGGATTATATAATCCATCTTTTTTTTTCTTTTCGTTGATATTTTTACTAATGTTTTTATTTATATTCAATTTAAAAAGAAGTAAATTGATTGGTATGATCCACGGTTGAATCTTATATGTATTATAAAGTGACACAAATTCTGGTAAAAACCAAAGTTCTAGATTTGATATCGGACAATTTAGGATTTCTTCATTCATTCCCATCCAGTCCAAAAATGTTTTTGTTTGATTGGTTGGGCAGATTTGTTTATGAATCGGGGGATTCATAAACACTTTCTTATCCATTTTTTTTTTATCCATTTTATCAATTATTTGATAATAATTAGTCCGAGTCTTAGTATTTTTATTAATGTTGGCGCTGGCCCCGATATCTCTATTTCTCCATTCCTCAATATCGATCTTTTTTCTAAGACAAAAATTAATAGTTCTCCAATCAAAATATTTTCTATCCGGATTTTTATCCCTATCAATAATAGAATCTTCTCGTAGATAGTTACCAAGATCTATATCTCTCGGCAAATAAAAAAGTTCGGGATTATAATTATTGTAATTATAGGAAATCCTTTTTGCCTCGTTTACTTGGAATGGCGACCCATAAATATATGAACCTTTCTTATCTTCATAATTCAGATATTTATTTGATAAAAGATCATATTTGTAGTTTTTTAATTTATCTTTTTGGTTCGGTAATGAATTTACTGCATATGCATAATTGTTTTCTTTCTTGTAATGAATTAATCGGTCTTTTTCATATGAATAAAAATGGGTTGAGTTTTTATTTTGAACCATAAAATTTTGATTGATTCTATTCCGCCAATTTTGCGGTACTAATCTAGACCATCTAGTCTGAGATAAATTGTATTTATAGTGATCATTACCCATTAACCAGCTTTTCCATTCATTCATTTTAAAACCGCTAAGTTTATTATACCTTGATTCGAAATGAAATATTCCGTGTGTTCCAAAAAAATCTTTTTTTATTCTATCCTTAATAAAAGGAATTGTTCCGTGATATTGAAATAAAAATTTCAAGTAATGCTTGTTGATAACTTGGGCTTGTGATAATTTGTAAAATACATATGCCTGTGACAACGAAGAAAGGTCACAAAAAATCTGCGAATTTTGATTTCTAATATTAGAAATCAACTTTTTTATAGTCGAAATAAAATAAATTTGATTTTTTTTATTTTTATCAATATAAAATCCTTTTTTATTTGTTTCATCATTGGAATTATCCGTTATTTTGTTTTTTAATTGAAGTAAAATTTTTACATGTATTCTGGGAATATTAATGATACGTAAAAAAATATCTTTGTATATCCTTTCAATAAACAAATCAAAAAAATAGTGATATTTGCGCATTAGTCGAGTACTTCTTCTTTTTAATATCTGCCAAATCTTTTTTGGTGATTCTAATCTTTTATCATCACAATTTGTTTCGTTAGGACTAATGTTTATATACGTAGTTATAAATATATTTTTTTTTTCTTTTGTTATTTTTTCGATTTGATTTCTGATTGTATTTGTCTTATCAGCCAGATCTTTCATCTTTTTTTCTGTCAGTGAATAATTTGTCCAATCCGCAGATCTAATTCGAATGGACGATTCATGATTTATATGATTACTTATTATTGATTTTTTTTTTTTTGTATTCGATTCATATACTTCCCTCAATCCAAATAATGGAATTAGACTTACTTTTTTAAGTTCTTTCATTATTCTTTTTATAAATCGAACTATTTTTCTAACCCATCTTGTTTTTTCTTTTGATACTTTTCGAAACCATTTTGCTCTTTCGTTTATAATTTTTAGGGCTAGAAAACGTTTTTTTTTCACTTTTATAAGTCTTTTTTCAAGTTGTTTCCAAATAGGTTCAAAAAAGGAAGGTAGTTGTCGGGGAGAACCAAAAGGTAATTCAGCTTCCATTCCCCAAACTGTTAAAAAACAAAAATTTTCTTTTTTACCTTTCTTTTTCATGGAATCTCTAGGATGTGATTGT